CCGAACAAGTTCCCGGCTGCCAAGCCTAAAGGTTATTTTTTCGAAATTGATTTTGATAAAAATTACGATATCGATGTTGATGATAGTGAGGATATTAATGATAATGATGATAGTGAGGGTTTTGATGACCCTTATATTGATACTGATATGGAGCTGCTAACTGCCACGAAAGAGGTAACTATGTGTAATACAAGGTATTGGACGCCGAAAATAAAACAATTTGATATCCCCCTTCAATTCGAAGTAGCAAAAACAATGTCTCCTTGCATAATATGGATTCCAAACATTCATGATCTGGATTGGAAGGAGTCGAGTTACTTATCCCTCGGTCTATTAAGGAACTTTCATTTTGAAAGTAGAAAGATAGATAACTATCTCTCCAGCCCCAGAGAATGTGAAAGTAGAAATATTCTTGTTATTGCTTCGACTCATATTCCCCAAAAAGTGGATCCCGCTCTAATAGCTCCGGATAAAATAAATACATGCATTAAGATACGAAGGCTTCTTTTTCCACAACAACGAAAGCACTTTTTCATTCTTTCATATACTAGGGGATTTCACTTGGAAAAGAAAATATTCCATGGAATCGGGTCCATAAACATGGGTTCCAATGCACGAGATCTTGCAGCAATTATCAATGAGGCCCTATTAATTAGTATGATACAGAAGAAATCAATTATAGAAAAAAATACAATTAGATTTGCTCTTCATAGACAAACTTGGGGTTTCCGATCCTACGTAAGACCGGTTCAGGATCTTGGGATCCTTTTCTATCAGATAGGAAGGGTTGTTGCACAAAATGTACTTCTAAGTAATTGCTCCATAGATCCTATATCTATCTATATGAAAAAGAATGCGGGTGAAGGGGATTCTTATTTGTACAAATGGTACTTCGAACTTGAAACGAGCATGAAGAAATTAACGATACTTCTTTATATTTTGAGTTGTTCTGCCGGATCGGTCGCTCAAGATCTTTGGTCTTCACCCAGACCTGATGAAAAAAATGGGATCACTTCTTCAACTGATGAATTCGTTGATTCAACTGATGAATTCGTTGAGAGTTTTTTTGAGCTAGATCTAGCTCATCGCCTATTAGAAATAGAAGTCGCTCTGGTGGGATCCTCACGGACAGAAAAAGATTGCAGTCAGTTTGATAATAATCGAGTGACATTACTTCTTCGGCACGAACCAAGGAATAATCAGTTAGATATGAGGCAAAACGGATCTTGTTCTATCATTGATCAGAGTGAAAAATACGAATCGGAGTTTGAAGAAGAGGAAGAGGACATCGACGACGACCGGAAACGGATGGAGGAGAATTTATTCAATCACATAGTTTTTTCTCCTAGAATATGGCGCCCTGGTAACAATCCAGTTGATGAAAGGCCCACTGAAGAATTTGGATTTTGGACCGTTCGGGGCAAGCAGATCGTTTATCATAAAATTTGGAATAAAGAGGATGAGGATGAGGATCAATATCAATATGAAGAGGATGAGAATCCATATAAAGAGGATGAGGATGAGGATGAAGAGGATGAGGATCTATATAAACAATATAAATATAAAGGGGATGAGCTTCAAGATAAAGAGGATGAGGATGAAGGGGATGAGGATCAATATAAATATAAAGAGGATGAGCTTCAAGATAAAGAGGATGAGCTTCAAGATAAAGAGGATGAGCTTCAAGATCAAGATAAAGAGGATGATTCGGAGCAGAGTAAAACCATAACCATACAGTACCAGACACGAAATAGAGCTTCCCAAGAACAAGGCTTTTTTCGAACAAGCCAATTCGTTTGGGACCCTGCGGATCCATTCTTTTTCCTATTCGAAGATCAGGATCAGGATCAGCAGTCCTTTATCTCTGTGTTTTCACATCGAGACATCTTTGCAGATGACGATATGTTAGAAAAGGTGCGGGTGTTTATTTCCCCCAAAAAACCTCAAGTACCTATGTCTAAATCCTTGATCAGAAAGCAAGAAGAGCGCTTCGGAGTGTTGAATAATCGCCGGCTTATGCTTAGTTCATTATCTAATGGATCTTTACGTTCTAAGACTCTATCCGAGAGTTATCAGTATTTAGAAAATCTGTTCCTATCTAAAAGAACGCTATTGGATCAAATGGCAAAGACAATGTTGAGAAAGGGATGGCTTTTCCCGGATGAAATGCAACATTTGATTCGATTATTCATGTAACAGGAGAAAGATTTCCCATTCCTTAGCCGTAAAGATATGTGGCCATGAAAAAGGGATTAAGTGGAACAGGATTGGCCGGGTGGTAGAGTCGCGGAAACACTTTTTATTCCATATTGTTCCATGGGCCTTAGCCCCATGGAACAATATGCTACTGCTGAAACATGGAAGAATTGAAATCTTAGATCAAAACACTATGTATGGAGTATGGATGATATGAACTGCCTAAACAAGAATTCTTGAACGGCGAACAACCAGAGTCTATTACTCACTACATCAAACAATTTCCATTAATGAAACCATGTAA